CTTCCTATCTTATCCTTCCTTTCTTATCCTTCCTTTGCACCTGATTCAAAAAAAAAGAGTGCTTTGGAGGCAAAAAGCAAACTTGCCGAGGGGATTCCATAAACCGGGAATTCGCCGAGACAAACAAGAGACAAACTGCTTTTAAAGGGGATAGACTATGCTTTTCTTTTATTTTTCTTTATTTTTCTTTTCCGCCTGCTAAATAAAAAAAAGGTTGGGTTGGATATAGCTCTCTACCATATCTATTAGATTATCTTAAATCTACATAGAATAAATTAGTATATTGAAATAGCAGTCTAATTCAACTTTACAAATAGAATAGTCCATTTATATGGACCGCTAAGTGCGGAGACGGGAATCGAACCCGTGACCTCAAGGTTATGAGCCTCGTGAGCTACCAAACTGCTCTACTCCGCTCTGTAGGGCTGAAGGTGGACGAAAAAGGTTGAATACAAGTCTCTATCATGTCTAGACAAATAGAATAGTCTTTTCTACGGAATTTATACAGAATGGAGCGGGTAGCGGGAATCGAACCCGCATCGTTAGCTTGGAAGGCTAGGGGTTATAGTCGACGTTGGTTGATTATTTTTAACGTCTCTAATTCAAAACCGAACATGAAATTTGGATTTCATTCGGCTCCTTTATGGATATTCTCACCACTTAACATCTAAGTCAGCTTTTCTGTCTGAATGGAACCAAAGCTCTCCGCTTTCTAGATGATCCCTATAGAATAGGAGATAGAAATTCTCCTAAATATCTATCTAATCTACTTACTTCGTTCCCTAATTTCATTCAAGAGATCTTGAGGAAAAGAGTTGGGTTTCCACCGAGCTGAAACAATATACTGATGGTTCTAGTAAACCAAAACTATCATTTTTAGCTATTGGTCTTCCATTTCCTTTTTAAACAAAAGGGGGTTTAGTTACGATTGGAAATAAACCTTTTTTTTATCTTCATCCATAGATCCTTTACTCATATTTATTCAATTGGAGTACTTAATCCCAATGCAAAATTATGCTTCGCGACTCTGTATTCATAATCGAATTTTTATTTTGCATGCAAATTCAAAAAGTCTTTGGCTACCAATCGCGAGAATGTATATTCTTCCTCAATATGCTATTGAGAGGAAAAGGATTAAACCCTTTATAAGAACTAAAGTTTTTATCGGAATATGAATAGAAAAAACTTAAGGATGCCTTAAGTATATCATTTCAAATTCCGTTATTAATAGAACGAATCACACTTTTACCACTAAACTATACCCGCTACATGTAGATTATGATACCAACGCTACCTTTTGTCAAGGATAGCCATTCGAGAAGGAGGCGAATTCCACCTTATCGAATCAAACGGAGAAAGTTCATGAGAGCGAGCAGTTGGTACTTTAATTGCGGGCCTTTACTTTACTTTAGGATTTATATAGCCTCTCTCTAGTCTGTAAAATACATCTCTTTTTACCATGCTAATAGCGTATGAACCAAATGTATGCATTTCGATTAGGATCGTATTCTAAAGACGAGTTTGATTATTCCTACAATATACACTAAGAGATATAGGTAAGCAATACAGTTCCCATAAATCTCTTTCTTCCTTTTCTTTTTTATTCAGAATTGAACAAAGAATCTGGGTATCTGTTCCCTTCCTTTTCACCTTAGGATCAAGAATCCAGAATCTTCCTTTTTCGTAGTGTTCGGAAATGGAAAACCTTGAACCTGCAGGAGTTCGGTATGTAGGATATGGTTTTTCTTTTTTGTTGGGGAGGCAGTAGAATAATTTTTCTACTCTGCAGTAGAAATTCATTAGAATAAAATTATTGAGAAAACTCCAACATAGTTTGTTCAAAATGCACCAGAATCCTTGTAGAATATTCAAGTACTCCATTTCCAAGGGGTACCTGTTGAAAATGGCTTCAACAAATCCGTCCAAAACTTTTTAAGAAAAATTAAAAAGTTTTGAACTCTAAGGTTTTTCCAAAGAGTGCCTGTTAAAAATTGTTTCAATCCCGCACCAAAACAGATAAGAAGTATTTCACTGAAAATTAATACCCAACCATATGGATATATGAAGAGCGCAAATTCCTTTATACCCCACCCAATTAGAATTAGGGGAAATAAAACATAAATGGAGAAAGTTCTCATTATACGATCCGCCAATAGGAGAAAAAAGTCCCTAATTCTGCAGAACATTCTGAGCACGTGAAAAGTGAATAGCGTAAAGATAAAAAAACAAAGTCTACCATTTTTTTAACAGCATTTCTTATTGCCCCTTTGGCCCTTTTTCTTTTTGGCCCATTATTGTATCCGATTTCACAATTGTTCTCCTCCTCAATTCCGGTTTTTGGTTTGGGAAGTCGTCCGAGATCGTGTTTACATAATCTCCATAGAATAAACTTCTATATCTCGATATGTAGTTAATTTTTTAATAAAATTGAATAAAAAGCCCTTTTAACTCAGTGGTAGAGTAATGCCATGGTAAGGCATAAGTCATCGGTTCAAATCCGATAAAGGGCTTTTCGTTTAGTACTAGAGTAATGCCATGGTAAGAGGGAAGTTATTAGTTCGAATCCGATAAACTACTTTTTTACTAAATTCATTCACTTTTTTCTTTTTTAAAGTAGGAAAGACTCTTTGCTTTGATCTAGTTATACTCTTCCAGTATATTGACAATTCTAAAAAACTGCTCATACTATCATTATAATATAATGACGAGTGGTTGTATATGGCTCTATCGTCTATTGGATGCCCCTATCGTCTAGTGGTTCAGGACATCTCTCTTTCAAGGAGGCAGCGGGGATTCGACTTCCCCTGGGGGTAGGGAGTATTATAAAAAGAGGTTAGGTTAGTCATAGATTCTAAAAAACCCTAGAATAAAATCTTCCTGGGTCGATGCCCGAGCGGTTAATGGGGACGGACTGTAAATTCGTTGACGCTATGTCTACGCTGGTTCAAATCCAGCTCGGCCCAATAATCTAGGGCTTCGTGAATATGAACTAAATCCGTTTTTTTTCTTCCATAAAAAAAGGATCTAATCGATAGAAATAAAGAAGAATATGATTCGTTTATTTTTTAGAGTACGACAGACGAATCGGATCTTCTTATGGTTCTATTTAAGAATAGATATGCCATACACCCCGCAGGGATTGTAGTTCAATTGGTCAGAGCACCGCCCTGTCAAGGCGGAAGCTGCGGGTTCGAGCCCCGTCAGTCCCGAACTAGAGTTCAATGAACGGGCAAATTAATCTTTCCTTTTTTTCATCAAAAATTTCCCTGAAAAGGGGGGTAGGAGGCAAGATCAAATATCTATAGGGGCGCCCTTACTTTACTTTTTTTATTTCGCATTTCTCAGTAAAAAGAGAGCAGTATAGGAATTTTTTTCACTACTTCCGGTTGATAAGGAAAGACATACATATCATACGTGGATTAGTATAATTAGATTACCGGGATTTTATCAGAATTCATACAAAAATCGTATTCGTTTATTATTCGAGAATGCATTTAATATAATTAGTTCCTTTTTGGGGGGTAAACCACACCCCTTTCCTAAATTAAAATATTGGATCTTTTTTACTTAAGATCCTCTTTTCTCGATCTCATTTCTACTTCTACTGTTTATTTGGATGTCTATGTGACCCCTAGAAAGTCGGTCATATAATACATACATAATTGTATGTATAACTATAAGAAAAAGAAAAAGGAAGAGAAATTAGCTAATATAAGATAAGAAAGATTCTGGGTTATACATATAGAAAAGCAAAAGTGGAAAAGGATGAAAAATAGAGGGGGTTCCGAATCCAATCAAAAAACCTATTTTGGTCTTAGTATGGATAAGGGTTTTTCTTTTCCTATGTTATATTATTCCACTATCAACCGTGAATTGATTTGATAGATCCGATATTCATAATATTGAATTGATTCAGTATTATCAGAATGCAAGTCCTCTCCTTGAATTTACAGGATACCCTTTTTTCCTCTCCATGGGATTACATCCCGAGTTATTGTGAAAAAAAGAATAGAGAAGTTATGGAAGTCAATATTCTCGCATTTATTGCTACTACATTGTTCATTCTAGTTCCTACTGGGTTTTTACTTATTCTTTATGTAAAAACGGCCAGCCAAAATGATTAATTGGAATTCCAATTAATCGTTGAAAAAATGAAAAAGGGATTAAAATAAAAAAGTCTAAAATGAAAGGATCCGGTTGGAATCATAAAGTGTGGTAGAAAAAACTACATATAGTTTTTTCTACCACACTTAGGATTCCTTCTATTAGATTATCTTAAATCTACATAGAATAAATTAGTATATTGAAATAGCAGTCTAATTCAACTTTTTTTTTCACTGCATCCACTTAATTGAAATTCAGTAAAAAAAAATCGAAGACAATTCTTCGTTGAAAAAATCCATGGAGGGGGAGAAAAATAATACGAGAATAGACTATAATAAAAGAAAAAAAGTAAAAAAACCTGCGAATCTTTCATGCTTAAAAATGCCTCGAGATGCTTCACGCAGGGTCCTTCAAAACAAAAAAAAAGAACATAAAATTTATCCTAAGAATAAGAAAAGAGCCTAAATGGAAAATGTTCGATATGTTATGAATAGCTTCGTGTAAGAAAGTCTAATTTTCTTATGTATAGTTATGTATAGAACTTTATTTTGACTCGTTACTTCTAGTAGAAATTCTGAATTACTATAATCGCAAATCGCAATCACTCTTTCTATTCTATTTTCTATTTATAGTAGAATAGAATGACTCTTTTAAGAAACTCTTTCTTAAAAGAGTGAAACAAAACTAAAGAAATAGAGAAAAAAGTTTGGCAAAATGATTAATGCAAAACAATCAATTAAAGAAAAGAGTGGAGACTACAATTCGACTACTCAATTAGTAGTATCCCTAGAGTCCACTTCTCCCCCATACTACTAGCGAAAGAGAAAACGTAAAGACTACCATTAAACCAGCCCAAGCGAGACTTACTATATCCATGTAAATTATGTCTCCTATTTCTATAAAGGAATTATTCCACTATTGATCAATAATCATAGTGGAATCAAGGGTACAGAGTCAAAAGGCCATTCTGCCTTAAGACTATGGAAGAATCGGTTAAAGCAATTTACTCCTAACAAATTCTTAATATGATTTTTAGTAGAATTGGAGAGTATTAAGTATAAATACGATACATAGCTCTTTCTCTAAAAAGAATATAGGGGGTGTTCTGAGTAGAAGACGCGGGAATAGAGAGATTTTTTCTTCCTTTTGTTACCACCCCTTTATAAGCAAAGGACGGCGGAATATATCCTAAAATTAGGATAGCTAAATATTTATTGAATATCTACCTTACCCCTGTTTATTTTTTGGCCTAAACCCTACTGCCCTGCTTTCTATCTTTCTATGAAAGAGTGAGAAAACCTTATCCACAACTCCGAAATTTATTTTTGATCAGCCTATTCAATCTGATTCTCGACAGAATCAGTAGCCTTTACTTTAGTGTATGTAGGTAGCATAAGATGTACGAAGTGTATGTAGTAAGATGCACGATAAAAAAATAAAAAAATGTCTGATAATTAAGAAGTGTTGATATTTCTTCGCGAACTCATCTTAGATTGAAAAAAGAATGTCCCTTAGGGCCCTTTGGATACAAACAAGGATTTCTGACATCTTAGCCTCGTAGTTTTAAATTCCTGAATCGAATAAATTCAAATTAAAAAAAGAAGAAGGAAACGCTACCTTATCCCTATTGGTAGCCCTTTGGGCCACTGCTGCCAAAACAAACCCGAGGGTATGAATTCTCAAAATCTAGTATCGCCAGACCTAGTTACTCCCCTGCCCCAACTTATGGGTAGGGGCACGAATTTGTCGAGTTTGATCAGGACTATAATCCTAAGTATTTTCTTGATCAGGCGGCACCCAGATTTGAACTGGGGATAAAGGATTTGCAGTCCCCTGCCTTACCACTTGGCCATGCCGCCAAAAAATCCGATCTAAAATCGAGAAAAGAACAAGTATTCATTCGCATTTTCTTACTATACTAAAAAGCCTTTTATTTTATTTTGAATAAAATTCTACTTACTTTTTTTTCCAATATTTTTCATAAAATTGATTTCTGCTTTTTTAGGTTCTGTTTCGCTTATTCTCCTCGACGGATTCTATCTTAAAAGACACATTGCTAACACTGGAAAACTTCCCTTTTCTTTCTATTCTATTCTATCGAGATGACAAAGTAGAAAAAGTGAATTTCCAGTCACAGGCTGTAAAATTCAGAACAAATTGGAACCATTAACTAGAATTTTCTTTTTATTTTTTGAATTGCAGTAGTCAATGGCTGATATTCTCTTCCCCATTCCTTTTAATGGCATAATAAAATAGAATAAATGTTTTCCTAATCTGTATATATGTAAACTTGAGATCCGAACAGGATTATTATATATGGATCCCCCTTATGTACATATTCCTAGGGGGAATCGTGCTTTAATTTTTCATTGCATTAAATATCTTAAATAAAAAAAAGAGGAAATTGGCTCTGATATAGATTATGGCCCGGCCTTTTTGGGCCATCCAAGTGAAATTACGATAAAAGAAAGGATATATGGATAGGTGGATAACTAGATTGGTAAGTACTTAAAAAAATAAAGTAAGTAGTTTCTTTTAGGAATTTTAGGATTTTACAACGAAATCCTTTATTTTCCAGCAATTCTACTACTACGATACGAAACAAAAAAGAACCTTCAAATTCTTTTTGAAAATTAAACTAAGTGTGCTATTCTAATTCTAAATCGAACTAAAGTCAAACTTTCTAGTGCTTATAAATTATTATGATTTTTCCCTTTCTATGAAAGGGGATAAAACGAGAAATCTTTCCTATCCAATCTGATTAGAATATTGTAAAGTAAAGTTTAAGTGGAAGAATTTTTTTCTAGGACTGTTTTATCAATTCATTTTCATTCCATTTGTACTCCTGCCAAATTCGAACTTTTGTCAAAATTGTCTCGATTCATATGTATGAAATACATATATGAAATATGTATGTGGAGTTCCCTAGAATTTCATGTGATTCAGTAAACGGAATATAGATTCCATGATTGCTAGATTGATCCGTAGGGATTGATGAAGAGTGAGCTGATAATGGAATTTTTCTTCGATAAATAGGAAACTTAAGATTAAGATGCTCCGGAATGGAAATGAGGGAATGTCCACAATACCTGGATTTAGTCAGGTACAATTCGAGGGATTTTGTAGGTTCATTAATCAAGGCTTGGCAGAAGAACTTGAGAAGTTTCCAACAATTAAAGATCCAGATCACGAAATTGCATTTCAATTATTTGCGAAAGGGTATCAATTGCTAGAGCCCGCGATAAAAGAAAGGGATGCTGTGTATGAATCACTCACCTATTCTTCTGAATTCTATGTACCTGCGCGATTAATTTTTGGTTTCGATGTGCAAAAGCAAACCATTTCCATTGGAAACATTCCTATAATGAATTCCTTAGGAACCTTTATAATAAATGGAATATACCGAATTGTGATCAATCAAATATTGCTAAGTCCTGGTATTTACTACCGCTCGGAATTAGACCACAAGGGAATTTCTATATACACTGGGACTATAATATCAGATTGGGGAGGAAGATCGGAATTAGCAATTGATAAAAAAGAAAGGATATGGGCTCGCGTGAGTAGAAAACAAAAGATATCTATTTTAGTTCTATTATCAGCTATGGGTTTGAATCTAAGAGAAATTTTAGATAATGTTTCCTACCCCGAAATTTTTTTGTCTTTCCTGAATGCTAAGGAGAAGAAGAGGATTGAGTCAAAAGAAAAAGCTATTTTGGAGTTTTATCAACAATTTGCTTGTGTAGGCGGGGACCTGGTATTTTCGGGGTCCTTATGTGAGGAATTACAAAAGAAATTTTTTCAACAAAAATGTGAATTAGGAAGAGTTGGTCGACGAAATATGAATCGTAGACTGAATCTTGATATACCTCAGAACAATACATTCTTGTTACCACGAGATGTATTGACTGCTACGGATCATTTGATTGGAATGAAATTTGAAACGGGTATACTTGACGATGACGATATGAATCACTTGAAAAATAAACGTATTCGTTCGGTTGCGGATCTATTACAAGATCAATTCGGACTGGCTCTTGGCCGTTTACAACATGCGGTTCAAAAAACTATCCGTAGAGTATTCATACGTCAATCGAAACCGACTCCACAAACTTTGGTAACTCCAACTTCAACTTCGATTTTATTAATAACAACTTATGAGACCTTTTTTGGGACATACCCCTTATCTCAAGTTTTTGATCAAACCAATCCATTGACACAAACCGTTCATGGGCGAAAAGTGAGTTGTTTGGGTCCTGGGGGATTAACGGGGAGAACTGCAAGTTTTCGGAGCCGAGATATTCATCCGAGCCATTATGGGCGTATTTGTCCAATTGACACGTCCGAAGGAATCAATGTTGGACTTACTGGATCCTTAGCAATTCATGCCAGAATTGATCACTGGTGGGGATCTATAGAGAGTCCGTTTTATGAAATATCGGAGAAAGCAAAAGAAAAAAAAGAGAGACAGGTGGTTTATTTATCACCAAATAGAGATGAATATTATATGATAGCAGCAGGAAATTCTTTATCCTTGAATCAGGGTATTCAGGAAGACCAGGTTGTTCCAGCTAGATACCGTCAAGAATTCCTGACTATTGCATGGGAACAGATTCATGTTAGAAGTATTTTTCCTTTCCAATATTTTTCTATTGGAGGTTCTCTTATTCCTTTTATTGAGCATAACGATGCAAATCGGGCTTTAATGAGTTCTAATATGCAGCGCCAAGCAGTTCCACTTTCTCGGTCCGAGAAGTGCATTGTTGGAACTGGATTGGAACGCCAAACAGCTCTAGATTCTAGGGTTTCCGTTATAGCCGAACGCGAGGGAAAGATCATTTCTAGTGAAAGTCACAAGATCCTTTTATCAAGTAGTGGGAAGATTATAAGTATTCCTTTAGTTGCCCATCAGCGTTCTAACAAAAATACTTGTATGCACCAAAAACCCCGGGTTACGCGTGGTAAATCCATTAAAAAAGGGCAAATTTTAGCGGAGGGAGCAGCTACAGTTGGCGGGGAACTTGCTTTAGGAAAAAACATTTTAGTAGCTTATATGCCGTGGGAGGGTTACAATTTTGAAGACGCAGTACTAATTAGCGAACGTTTGGTATGTGAAGATATTTATACCTCTTTTCACATCCGAAAATATGAAATTCAGACGGATACAACAAGCCAAGGCTCTGCTGAAAAAATCACTAAAGAAATACCACATCTAGAAGAACATTTCCTCCGCAATTTGGACAGAAATGGAGTTGTGAGGTTGGGATCCTGGGTAGAAACTGGCGATATTTTAGTAGGTAAATTAACGCCTCAGATAGCGAGTGAATCGTCGTATATCGCGGAAGCTGGGTTATTACGGGCCATTTTTGGTCTTGAGGTATCCACTTCAAAAGAAACTTCTCTCAAACTACCTATAGGTGGAAGAGGGCGCGTTATCGATGTGAAATGGATCCAGAGGGATCCCCTCGACATAATGATTCGTGTATATATTTTACAGAAACGTGAAATTAAAGTTGGGGATAAAGTAGCTGGAAGACACGGGAATAAGGGGATCATTTCCAAAATTTTGCCTAGGCAAGATATGCCCTATTTGCAAGATGGAACGCCTGTTGATATGGTCTTCAATCCCTTAGGAGTACCCTCACGAATGAATGTGGGACAAATATTTGAGAGCTCGCTCGGATTAGCAGGGGATCTGCTAAAGAAACATTATAGAATAGCACCCTTTGATGAGAGATATGAGCAAGAAGCTTCAAGAAAACTTGTGTTTTCGGAATTATATGAAGCCAGTAAACAAACAAAAAATCCATGGGTATTTGAACCCGAGTACCCGGGAAAAAGCAGAATATTTGATGGAAGAACAGGAGATCCCCTCGAACAACCTGTTCTAATAGGGAAGTCCTATATCTTAAAATTAATTCATCAAGTTGATGAGAAAATCCATGGACGTTCTACTGGGCCGTACTCGCTTGTTACCCAACAACCCGTTCGAGGAAGAGCCAAGCAAGGGGGACAACGGGTAGGAGAAATGGAAGTTTGGGCTTTAGAAGGATTCGGTGTTGCTCATATTTTACAAGAAATACTTACTTATAAATCTGATCATCTTATAGCTCGTCAAGAAATACTTAATGCTACGATCTGGGGAAAAAGAGTGCCTAATCACGAGGATCCTCCAGAATCTTTTCGAGTGCTCGTTCGAGAACTACGATCTTTGGCTCTAGAACTGAACCATTTCCTTGTATCTGAGAAGAACTTTCAGGTAAATAGGGAGGATGTTTGATCGGCATAAAAAAAAATTTTTCTTATTTCTATTTTATGATTGACCAATATAAACATAAACAACTTCAAATTGGACTCGTTTCCCCTCAACAAATAAAGGCTTGGGCTAACAAAATCTTACCTAATGGGGAAGTCGTTGGCGAAGTCACAAGACCCTCCACTTTTCATTATAAAACCGATAAACCAGAAAAAGATGGATTGTTTTGCGAAAGAATCTTTGGACCCATAAAAAGCGGAATTTGTGCTTGTGGAAATTCTCGAGCGAACGTAGCTGAAAACGAAGACGAAAGATTTTGCCAAAAATGCGGGGTAGAATTTGTTGATTCTCGGATACGAAGATATCAAATGGGATACATCAAACTGGCATGTCCAGTGACTCATGTATGGTATTTGAAAGGTCTTCCTAGTTATATCGCGAATCTTTTAGATAAACCGCTTAAGAAATTGGAGGGCTTAGTATACAGCAATTTCTCTTTTGCTAGGCCCAGCGCTAAAAAACCTACTTTCTTACGATTACGAGGTTTATTCGAAGATGAAATTTCATCCTGTAACTATAGCATTTCCCCCTTTTTTTCTACCCCAGGCTTTGCAACATTTCGAAATCGGGAAATTGCGACAGGAGCAGGTGCTATTAGAGAACAATTGGCGGATTTGGATTTGCGAATCATTATAGAGAATTCGTTGGTTGAATGGAAGGAATTAGAAGACGAGGGGTATAGTGGAGATGAATGGGAAGATAGAAAAAGAGGGGTAAGAAAAGTTTTTTTGATTAGACGCATGCAATTGGCGAAACATTTTATTCAAACAAATGTAGAACCAGAATGGATGGTTTTGTGCTTATTACCGGTTCTTCCTCCCGAATTGAGACCCATTGTTTATAGGTCTGGGGATAAAGTAGTGACTTCGGATATTAATGAACTTTATAAGAGAGTTATCCGTCGGAATAACAACCTTGCCTATCTATTAAAAAGAAGTGAATTAGCGCCAGGAGATTTAGTAATGTGCCAGGAAAAATTGGTACAAGAAGCTGTGGATACACTTCTTGATAGTGGGTCCCGCGGACAACTGACGCGGAATGGTCACAATAAAGTATACAAGTCACTTTCAGATGTAATTGAGGGTAAAGAGGGAAGGTTTCGCGAGACTCTGCTTGGGAAACGGGTCGATTACTCGGGTCGTTCTGTCATTGTTGTGGGTCCTTCGCTTTCATTACATCAATGTGGATTACCTCTAGAGATAGCAATAAAGCTTTTTCAGCTATTTGTAATTCGCGATTTAATCACGAAACGTGCTACTTCTAATGTCAGGATTGCTAAAAGGAAAATTTGGGAAAAGGAACCCATTGTATGGGAAATACTTCAAGAAGTTATGCGGGGGCATCCTGTACTGTTGAACAGAGCACCTACCCTGCATAGATTAGGCATACAGGCCTTCCAACCCAGTTTAGTGGAGGGGCGTACTATTTGTTTACATCCATTAGTGTGTAAGGGTTTCAATGCAGACTTTGATGGGGATCAAATGGCTGTTCATCTACCTTTATCCTTGGAAGCTCAGGCGGAAGCTCGTTTACTTATGTTTTCTCATATGAATCTCCTGTCTCCCGCTATCGGAGATCCTATTTGCGTGCCAACCCAAGACATGCTTATCGGACTTTATGTATTAACGATTGGAAGCCGTCGCGGTATTTGTGCAAACAGATATAATAGTTGCGGAAACTCTCCAAATAAAAAAGGAAATTACAATAAGAATAATTATTATAAGTATACGAAGAATAAAGAACCCCATTTTTCTAGTTCCTATGATGCACTGGGAGCTTATAGACAGAAACGAATTGGTTTAAACAGTCCCTTGTGGCTTCGATGGAAACTAGATCAACGCGTCATTGGGTCAACAGAAGTTCCGATTGAAGTTCAATATGAATCTTTTGGGACTTATCATGAGATTTATGCCCGCTATCTAATAGTGGGAAATAGAAAAAAAGAAACCCGTTCTATATACATTCGAACTACTCTTGGTCATATTTCTTTTTATAGAGAAATAGAGGAAGCCATACACGGATTTAGTCGAGCCTATTCATACACTATCTAAACAAGGAAGTTAGATTCGGTGATGCCCTTTTCGGGGGGCATTCCGATTTCGCAAGTACCATCTTTTTTGCCGTCCAAATCCATGAGGAAAGGGGGTAAATTAAGTTTTCGAATCACTGACTCAGGCCCATTGTCGAATCCTACTCAGCAATTGTCGAATCCTACTCAGCCAAAAAAGGGGGGTACTTATGTATGGCGGAACGGGCCAACCTGGTCTTTCATAATAAAGAGATAGACGGAACTGCTATGAAACGACTTATTAGCAGATTAATAGATCATTTCGGAATGGGATATACATCCCATATACTGGATCAAATAAAGACTCTGGGCTTCCATCAAGCCACTACTACATCGATTTCTTTAGGAATTGAAGATCTTTTAACAATACCCTCTAAAGGGTGGTTAGTCCAAGACGCGGAACAGCAGAGTTTTCTTTTGGAGAAACACTATTATTATGGGGCTGTACACGCGGTAGAAAAATTACGCCAATCTGTTGAGATATGGTATGCTACAAGTGAATATTTGAAACAAGAAATGAATTCGAATTTTCGGATAACGGATCCTTCTAATCCAGTCTATCTAATGTCCTTTTCAGGAGCCAGAGGAAATGCATCCCAGGTACACCAATTAGTAGGTATGAGAGGGTTAATGTCGGATCCTCAAGGACAAATGATTGATTTACCTATTCAAAGCAATTTACGCGAGGGACTTTCTTTGACAGAATATATAATTTCCTGCTATGGAGCCCGCAAAGGAGTTGTAGATACTGCTGTACGAACAGCGGATGCTGGATATCTTACACGTAGACTTGTTGAAGTAGTGCAACATATTATTGTGCGTAGAAGAGATTGTGGTACTATACAAGGTATTTCTGTGAGTCCTCAAAAGGGGATGACGGAAAAACTTTTTGTCCAAACACTAATCGGTCGTGTATTAGCAGACGATATATATATCGGTTTACGATGCATTGCTGCTCGAAATCAAGATATTGGAATTGGATTAGTCAATCGATTCATAACAGCCTTTCGAGCACAACCGTTTCGAGCACAACCAATATATATTAGAACTCCTTTTACTTGCCGGAGCACATCTTGGATCTGTCAATTATGTTATGGGCGGAGTCCCACTCATGGCGATCTAGTCGAATTGGGGGAAGCTGTAGGTATTATTGCGGGTCAATCAATTGGGGAGCCCGGGACTCAACTAACATTAAGAACTTTTCATACAGGTGGAGTATTCACGGGGGGCACTGCCGACCTTGTACGATCCCCCTCGAATGGAAAAATCCAATTCAATGAGGATTTGGTTCACCCCACACGTACCCGTCATGGGCAGCCTGCTTTTCTATGCTATATAGACTTGCATGTAACTATTCAGAGTCAGGCTATTGTACATAGTGTGAATATTCCGTCAAAAAGCTTGATTCTAGTGCAAAATGATCAATATGTAGAATCCGAACAAGTAATTGCGGAGATTCGTGCCGGAACATCCACTTTGCATTTTAAAGAAAAGGTACAAAAGCATATTTATTCCGAATCAGACGGGGAAATGCACTGGAGTACTGATGTTTACCATGCGCCCGAATATCAATATGGTAATCTTCGTCGATTACCAAAAACAAGCCATTTATGGATATTGTCAGTAAGTATGTGTGAATCTAGTATAGCATCTTTTTCGCTCCACAAGGATCAAGATCAAATGAATACTTATTCTTTTTCTGTTGACGGAAGATATATCTTTGACCTCTCAATGGTTAATGATCAAGTAAGCCCTAGACTGTTGGATACTTTTGGTAAAAAAGATAGGGAAATTCTTGATTATTTAACGCCAAATCGAATCGTGTCCAACAGTCATTGGAATTTTATCTATCCTTCTATTCTTCAAGATAATTCGGATTTGTTGGCGAAAAAGCGAAGAAATAGGTTCGTCATTCCATTACAATATCATCAAGAACAAGAAAAAGAGCTAATATCTTGTTTTGGGATTTCGATTGAAATACCCTTTATGGGTGTTTTACGTAGAAATACGATTTTTGCTTATTTTGACGATCCACGATACAGAAAGGATAAAAAGGGTTCTGGAATTGTTAAATTTAGATATAGGACCCTAGAGGAAGAATATCGGACCCGAGAGGAAGAATATCGGACCCGAGAGGAAGAATATCGGACCCGAGAGGAAGACTCAGAGAACGGATATGAGAGCCCAGAGAACGAATATAGAACCCGAGAGGACAGATATGAAATCCTAGAAGACGAATATAGGACTCTAGAGAACGAATATGAAACCCTAGAAGCTGAATATGGGATCCTAGAGGACGAATATAAGACTCTAGAGAAAGACTCAGAAGAACAATACGGGAGCTCAGAGAACGAATATAACACCCGAGAGGACGAATATGGAACTCTAGAGGAAGACTCAGAAGAACAATATGGGAGCCCTGAAGATGAATCAGAGAACGAATATGGGACTTTAGAAGAGGACTCAGAGGAAGACTCAGAGGAAGACTCAGAGGACGAATATGGGAGCCCAGAGGAAGATTCCATGTTAAAAAAAGAGGGTTTTATTGAGCATCGGGGAACAAAAGAATTGAGTCTAAAATACCAAAAAGAAATAGAGCGGTTTTTTTTCATTCTTCAAGAACTGCATATCTTGCCGAGATCCTCGTCGCTAAAGGTACTTGACAATAGTATTATAGGAGTGGATACACAACTCACAAAAAATACAAGAAGTCGACTAGGTGGATTGGTCCGAGTGAAGAGAAAAAAAAGCCATACGGAACTCCAAATTTTTTCCGGAGATATTCATTTTCTTGAAGAGGCAGATAAGATATTAGGTGGCAGTTTGATACCACCAGAAAAAGAAAAAAAAGATTTTAAAGAATCAAAAAAAAGGAAAAATTGGGTTTATGTTCAACGGAAAAAAATTCTCAAAAGCAAGGAAAAATATTTTGTTTCGGTTCGACCTGCAGTCGCATATGAAATAAACGAAGGGAGAAATTTCGCAAAACTTTTCCCGCAAGATCTCCTGCAAGAAGAGGATAATCTCCAACTTCGACTTGTCAATTTTATTTCTCATGAAAATAGCAAGTTAACTCAAAGAATTTATCACACGAATAGTCAATTCGTTCGAACTTGCTTAGTAGTGAATTGGAAACAAGAAGAAAAAGAGGGGGCTCGTGCTTCCCTTGTTGAGGTAAAAACAAATGATCTGATTCGCGAGTTCCTAAGAATTGAGTTAGTCAAGTCCACTATTTCGTATACACGAAGAAGGTATCATATGACAAGTGCAGGGCCCATTCCCAATAATAGTTTAGATCGGAACAATACCAATTCCAAGGGGAAGATTCAATCACTTAGCCAACATCAAGAAACTATTGGCACCTTGTTGAATCGAAATAAAGAATACCCGTCTTTGATGATTTTGTCGGCATCCAACTCTTCGCGAATTGGTTTATTCAAGAATTCCAAATATCCCAATGCGGCAAAAGAATCGAATCCTAGAATTCCTATTCGAGATATTTTTGGGCTCTTAGGCGTTATTGCACCTAGTATATCGAATTTTTCTTCATCTTACTATTTATTAACGCATAATCGGATCTTGTTAAAAAAATACTTGTTCCTTGACAATTTGAAACAAATCTTCCAAGTACTTCAAGGACTTAAATACTCTTTAATAGATGAAAATAAAAGGATTTCCAATTTCGACAGTAACATCGTGTTGGATCCATTCTATTTGAATTGGCACTTTCTCCATCATAACTCGTGGGAAGAGACATTGGCAATAATTCGCCTTGGGCAATTTATTTGCGAAAATGTATGTCTATTTAAATCGCACATAAAAAAATCTGGTCAAATTTTCATTGTTAATATGGACTCTTTTGTTATAAGAGCAGCTAAACCTTATTTGGCCACTATAGGAGCAACTGTTCATGGTCATTATGGAAAAACACTTTACAAAGGAGATAGGTTAGTTACCTTTATATATGAAAAATCGAGATCTAGTGATATAACGCAGGGTCTTCCAAAAGTAGAACAAATCTTCGAAGCGCGTTCAATTGATTCACTATCGCCGAATCTCAAAAGGAGAATTGAGGATTGGAATGACCATATACCAAGAATTCTTGGGGTTCCCTGGGGATTCTTGATTGGAGCTGAGCTAACCATAGCTCAAAGTCGTATCTCTTTGGTTAATAAGATCCAAAAGGTTTATAGATCCCAAGGGGTACAGATCCATAATAGACATATAGAGATTATTATACGCCAAGTAACATCAAAAGTACGGGTTTCCGAAGATGGAATGTCTAATGTTTTTTTACCAGGGGAATTAATAGGACTATTGCGAGCAGAACGAGTAGGGCGGGCTTTGGATGAATCGATCTATTATCGGGCAATCTTATTAGGAATAACAAGGGCTTCCCTGAATACCCAAAGTTTTATATCTGAAGCAAGTTTTCAAGAAACTGCTCGAGTTTTAGCAAAAGCTGCCCTACGGGGTCGTATTGATTGGTTGAAAGGCCTGAAAGAAAACGTAGTTCTGGGGGGGATTATACCTGTTGGTACCGGATTCCAAAAATTTGTGCATGGTTCCCCACAAGACAAGAACCTTTATTTCGAAATTCAAAAAAAAAATCTATTCGCATCGGAAATGAGAGATATTTTGTTTCTCCATACAGAATTAGTTTCTTCTGATTCTAATGTAACAAACAATTTCTCTGAGACATCAGAACCCCGATTTACCTCCATTTATACGATTTAAGGATACATAGCCTTATTTTTTTTAGTTTAATTTAAACTAGACTTTTGACCTTAGAATGCTAATAGGTCAGATTTTAGATTTTGTATTTTAACTGTATTTTAATATTTTAATTTTAATAAGTAAAAGAAGTCAGTGTAGAAGGTTCCATCGAAACAATTATTATTTATTTCAAGCTATTTCGGCTCTTTCTTAATCTTCAAAAAGAAATCAATTCCGTAACGGTAAGAAAAAAAAAGGAAGTGTGGAAAAAATGACAAGAAGATATTGGAATATCAATTTGAAAGAGATGATAGAAGCGGGAGTTCATTTTGGTCATGGTATTAAGAAATGGAATCCTAAAATGGCACCTTACATCTCGGCAAAGCGGAAAGGTACTCATATTACAAATCTCGCTAGAACGGCTCGTTTTTTATCAGAAGCTTGTGATTTAGTTTTTGATGCAGCAAGTCAGGGAAAAAGCTTCTTAATTATTGGTACCAAAAAAAGAACAGCGGATTTAGTAGCATCAGCTGCAATAAGGTCTCGTTGTCATTATGTTAATAAAAAGTGGTTCAGTGGTATGTTAACGAATTGGTCGATTACCAAAACTAGACTTTCTCAATTTAGAGACTTAAGAGCAGAAGAAAAGACGGGAAAATTCCACCATCTCCCAAAAAGAGATGTGGCAATCTTAAAGAGAAAATTATCTACCTTGCAAAGATATCTCGGTGGGATCAAATATATGACGAGGTTGCCTGACATTGTGATCGTCCTTGATCAGCAAAAAGAGTATATAGCTCTTCGGGAATGTGACATTTTGGGGATTCCTACTATTTCTTTAGTCGATACAAATTGTGACCCAGATCTCGCGAATATATCGATTCCTGCCAACGATGATACTATGACTTCAATTCGATTGATTCTTAACAAATTAGTATTTGCAATTTGTGAAGGCCGTTCTCTCCATATAAGAAATCGTTGATTAAGATTAAGAAGAATAGTTAATTCTTGAGCAACTCCGTGGATTTATGGGATCAGTTACTATTCTTTTTTGTTTTGCATAGATAAAAGAAGAAATATTGATATATATTAGAGGGTATTGCTATATATTATGATCTGATATGATTTCTTGGTATTCCAAATATAAGATTAATACTTCAAGTTGCTGAGTTGAGAAAGAGATGGTTGAATCAAAAGAATTCCTTTTTTGAAGTTCCATTTTTATCAGAGGACAATATGAATATTACACCATGTTCCATTAAAATACTCAAGGAGTTATACGATATATCGGGTGTAGAAGTAGGCCAACACTTCTATTGGCAAATAGGAGGTTTCCAAATTCATGCTCAAGTACTCATCACTTCTTGGGTCGTAATTACTATCTTGCTAGGCTCAGTTATCATAGCTGTTCAGAATCCACAAACTATCCCGACCGACGGCCAGAATTTCTTCGAATATGTCCTTGAGTTTATTCGAGACTTGAGCAAAACTCAGATTGGAGAAGAATATGGTCCTTGGGTTCCCTTTATTGGAACTATGTTCCTTTTTATTTTTGTTTCGAATTGGTCGGGTGCTCTTTTACCTTGGAAAATTATAGAGTTACCCCATGGGGAATTAGCAGCGCCCACGAATGATATAAATACTACTGTTGCTTTAGCTTTACTCACATCAGCGGCATATTTTTATGCGGGTCTTAGCAAAAAAGGATTGAGTTATTTCGAGAAATATATTAAACCAACCCCAATCCTTTTACCAATTAACATCCTAGAAGATTTCACAAAACCATTATCGCTTAGTTTTCGACTTTTCGGAAATATATTGGCAGATGAGTTAGTCGTTGTTGTTCTTGTTTCTTTAGTCCCCTTAATAGTCCCCATACCGGTCATGTTCCTTGGATTATTTACAAGCGGTATTCAAGCTCTTATTTTTGCAACGTTAGCGGCAGCCTATATAGGTGAATCCATGGAAGGTCATCATTGAATTGACTAGTTTTCGAACTAGAGTTGTAGGAGAGAAAATAGACTAGATTTTATTACGGAATTGGTAAAGTATATATGCATTCAAGGGGGCGGAATCCGGTTAGATCTATATCCTTAATGTCTATAAGACTGCCATCTTTTATGCGGCTTTCTAAGGAATGATTTTGGAATCGGATTCAATAGAAAATGAGAAAATACGCAAACAGAATAGAACAAACATATGTATATGGGATTTTTTTTCTTCCTAAGTTAGATTCATTATCTAATCCGATATATAGAATTCCCTTCTATATGGAATTGGATTCCATATTCACTTCTACCCAGCATTTTGTTAGCAATTGTATATCTTGATTTGATTCCTATTGGATTTGGGTTAGTTCGATTTCCATAGGGGTTCTTCCTGTATTTCGTCTTTTATTATGGATTAGATGAAGGGGAAAAAATGGGAACTCAAAGATATCGAAGAGTAAAAAAAAGGATGGAATGAAAAAGCGGTTGGTTGGAAAGAAAGAGAAATGGAATAATAAGAATCTTATGGATTTACACAAACTTCTAACGATTAGAAACTAAAAACGAGATCTCGAAGTAGTTCGGACGATTTCGATTATCATTTCAATTTGTACTTTTTAGTTACTTCTACCCAATAGAGCTTAGAAGTTATAAGTAATAATTTCTTGGTTGATTGTATCCTTAACCATTTGTTTTTTTACACGAGGAACTCACCATGAATCCACTAATTGCTGCTGCTTCCGTTATTGCTGCTGGATTGGCCGTAGGGCTTGCTTCTATTGGGCCTGGAGTTGGTCAAGGTACTGCTGCAGGACAAGCTGTAGAAGGTATTGCGAGACAGCCAGAAGCAGAAGGGAAAATACGAGGTACTTTATTGCTTAGTCTAGCTTTTATGGAAGCTTTAACAATTTATGGACTGGTTGTGGCACTAGCCCTTTTATTTGCGAACCCTTTTGTTTAATCCTAAAAAAGAAAATGAGTCCTTTAGGTTAGATACTTTTTTCTTTTTTTAGTAAATAAATAGGTATTTGCTTCTATAATTCCAAGTATATTAATAATTTAATCCTATTTATTATATTATTCCGTGAATTCTTTATTTATTAGGACAGACAATACCCCGGGAACCCCAGGAAGGGCTGATTTGAGCATGATCAATTTAGAGGATATGTTTGCCCTCTTCCTTCCCGTCCTTAGTTTAGGACAGTGGAAAGTCTTTTTCCTTTTATTTTAGGAATTTTGGGAGCATTTCAACAAAGGAAATCTTTCACAGGTCAAACGACACCTAAGACTTAATCTAAAAGAAATTATTAGATTGAATCTATTTGCATTAAAAAAAATTGCATTAAAAAAACTGATCAAAAAAAAGGGCGAGCGAAGTAAGTGTAAGTGATCGAAAAACTTTCTTCTTTATTCGTCCTATCTATAAGAGGAGAGCATATGAAAAATGTAACCTATTTTTTCGTTTTTTTAGCTCACTGGCCATTCGCGGGGAGTTTCGGGCTTAATACCGATATTTTAGCAACAAATCTAATAAATCTAACTATAGTGGTTGGTGTATTGATTTTTTTTGGAAAGGGAGTGTGTGCGAGTTGTTTATTTCAAGAATAGATTGGATCTATCCGGCTGCACTTTAGAATGTTTTTTATTTTAGGATAACTAAAAAAAGGTGCACGATCTCGACGAATTACTTCTGAATAACTTCAGAAATCATATGGAAGAACCATAGCATTTCGCGACTAATTGGGAAATTGACTTTGATTCTCTATAGACCAATAATACGAGACCATTAACACGGTTAAAGCTAAACTGCTTGAAGTCCAGGCAAAAGGGGTACTCTTTCTACAACTATATTAGTATTAGTATCGAAATGCTTTAAACGGGAAATAGCTAGTGTAGAATTTATCTGATATAGAACACTCATATCGATAACTATTTACTATACTAGAGGGGCGCCCTGCCCTTTTTTCAATGCCGAATCGACGACCTATGTATAAAAAAAGAAAAATTTTTTGGATTGGATTTGAAGAAAAAAGGAATTCTATCAATTTGCATTTTCCTTTTATTTAGTTAGTTTTTCTTAATGAAATTGAAATTATTAATTAACAGAGCAAACACAAACAAAGAAACAACTTTGCTGACCATGATGATTTTTATCTAGTCGGAAGAGTCCTCTTAATATTTTTCTAGTTTTATAGAAATTTTGGTATATTGAAATACAAACAGAAAAGAGGGGATAGAGGATAGGCTCATTACATTATATAAAAAAAAGATATGGAAATAACCATACCATAATTAATACATAACAAAAAAAAGAGCGTGAGAGCCAAATGAATCGAAAGATTCTTGTTTGGTTCGGGAAGAGATCATAAAAGTTGTAAACTTAATAGCAAGATAATCCACTTTCATTAAAAGATTTATTAGATAATCGAAAACAGAGGATCCTAAGTACTATTCAAAATTCGGAAGAATTACGTAGAGGGACCCTTGAACAACTCGAAAAAGCTCGGCTTCGATTAGAGAAAGTCGAACTAGAGGCAGCTGAGTATCGAATGAATGGATACTCTGAGATAGAACGAGAAAAAGAAAATTTGATTAATGCCACTTCTACTAGTTTGGAACAATTAGAAAAGTCTAAAAACGAAACCCTTTATTTTGAAAAACAAAGGGCGATGAATCAGGTCCGACAGCGAGTTTTCCAACAAGCCGTACAAGGAGCTCTAGGAACTCTGAATAGTTGTTTGAATACCGAGTTACATTTTCGTACGATTCGTGCTAATATTGGCATTCTCGGGGCCATAGAATGGAAGAAATAATTAAATTTATTAGGCCTTGAACTTCTACTTTCGTTTAGAATTTAGGCATTATTTTTCCCCTTGCTTCCGAAAAAAAAGATTCAAGAAACACTAATGGCAACCCTTCGAGTCGACGAAATTAATAAAATTCTCCGCGAACGTATTGAACAATATAATAGGAAAGTAGGGATTGAGAATATAGGTCGCGTAGTTCAAGTGGGGGACGGGATTGCTCGTATTATAGGTCTTGGTGAAATAATGTCAGGTGAATTAGTTGAATTTGCAGAAGGGACTAGAGGTATTGCTCTGAATTTGGAATCCAAAAATGTTGGGATTGTATTAATGGGCGATGGGCTGATGATACAAGAGGGAAGTTTTGTAAAAGCAACAGGAAGAATTGCTCAGATACCCGTGAGCGAGGCTTACTTGGGTCGTGTTATAAATGCTCTCGCTAAACCTATTGATGGGAGAGGCGAAATTGCCTCTTCGGAATCTCGATTAATTGAATCTCCTGCT